TTTTGATATTGAAAATCATATTTTTGAGATTGCCAATGATCATCCTTTTTGGAGTGAACTAGAAAGTTCTTTTTATCGGAATTCTAGTTATCTGAATAATGGATCTAAGAGTAAGAATCCCGACCACGATCGTTACATGGATGATACTCAGTATACTTGGAATAATCACATTAATAGTTGCATTGACAGTTATCTTCAGTCCCAAATCTGTATTGATAGTTACATTGTAAGTGGTAGTGACAATTCCAGTAATAATTACATTTCTAGTTCCATTTGTGGTAAAAGTGGAAATAGTAGTCAAAACGAGGATACCAGAACGAGTGATCAAACTATACCAGAAAGTTCTACTAATCTGGGTGTAACTCAACAATACCGGCATTTGTGGGTTCAATGCGAAAATTGTTATGGATTAAATTATAAGAAATTTTTTAAATCAAAAATGCATCTTTGTGAACAATGTGGATATCATTTGAAAATGAGTAGTTCAGATAGAATCGAACTTTTGATCGATCCGGGCACTTGGGAGCCTATGGATGAAGACATGGTCTCTCTGGATCCCATTGAATTTCATTCGGAGGAGGAGCCTTATAAAAATCGTATCGATTCTTATCAAAGAAAGACAGGATTAACCGAGGCTGTTCAAACAGGCAGAGGGCAACTAAACGGTATTACCGTAGCAATTGGGGTTATGGATTTTCAGTTTATGGGGGGTAGTATGGGATCCGTAGTCGGGGAGAAAATTACCCGTTTGATTGAATACGCTACTAAAGAAGTTCTACCTCTTATTATAGTGTGTGCTTCCGGAGGGGCACGCATGCAAGAAGGAAGTTTGAGCTTGATGCAAATGGCTAAAATATCTTCTGCTTTATATGATTATCAATCAAATAAAAAGTTATTCTATGTACCAATTCTTACATCTCCTACTACCGGTGGGGTGACAGCTAGTTTTGGTATGTTGGGGGATATCATTATTGCCGAACCCAATGCCTACATTGCCTTTGCGGGTAAAAGAGTAATTGAACAAACATTGAATAAAACAGTACCCGAGGGTTCACAAGCGGCTGAGTATTTATTCCAGAAGGGCTTATTCGATCTAATCGTACCACGTAATCCTTTAAAAAGCGTTCTGAGTGAGTTATTTCAACTCCACACTTTCTTTCCTTTGAATCAAAATTAGAACATTAAGTTCAATTATTTTGAGCAAAAAAGTAATTAGTTTATCGGAATCCAAGTCAAAATTAGACGAATGGGGTTTTCTTTGTTGACATAAGATCTAATTATATAAAGAATCAAAAGTCACAGAAAATCCGCCCCTTTTTCTATATTCCTGATTAGTGATCAAGAAATGAAATTCTTATTTTCGTGAAATTAGGCAAATCAAAAAAATCTACTCTTCTCGTCATATATAATGAAAATCTATAAAATATAGAATTTTTTATTTTTCTATATCTTACGATAATCCTATTTTGACTAAGAATCCCTGCTGGATGGGATTCTAACAAACCCTTCAATATATTCAATATTGAATATAAATAGAATCTAATTAATTTTTAAGAAACTTTTTGTTTAGTAAATAAAATTCGAAGACAAGAGCAAAAAATAATATCTCATCCATATCCTTTCAAATCTTTCATGTAGAAAGATGAAAAACTACATTATATACTCACTTAGATAGATACTTAGATTTATACTTAATACATATTAAGTAATAATAATAATTCCAATTTAGAATTATCAAATTATAATAAGATATCTTTATATATAATAAGATATCTTTATATTATAAATAATAAATATAAAATATAAATAATAATAACAGGTACAAATAGTAAATCGAGGTACCCATTCTATGACAACTCTTAACTTTCCCTCTGTTTTGGTGCCTTTAGTAGGCCTAGTATTTCCGGCAATCGCAATGGCTTCTTTATTTCTTCATGTTCAAAAAAACAAGATTGTTTAGAGCCGATGGCACAAAATCTCATCTATTTTTTTTTTTCAAAACTGACGTTTGTATCATAACACAGATATCCATTTAGCAAAATATGGTATAGTATAAGCGGCTTCCGCCGAAAAACTCTTATGTCTCCATAAAATGCTATAGGGGTCAATGGATTCTAGCTATTTTCAAATAGACCCGAATCGACGGATAGCTGAACTGTAAAGTTGGTCTATCTATTTGGCTATCTTTAGTGAGATCATACGAAGGGTATGTTATTAGTTTAGATCTAACGAATTTAATGAATTACTCCTAAAGGGTCACATCAAACTAGTGCTAGTTGATGCGAGTTACTTCGGAAACAAAAGGACTAAAGTCAAATTCATTTGGGGTATTCTCTCAATTCCAAAAAAATCAACTGGATCAAGTATGAGTTGTCGATCAGAACATATATGGATAGAACCTATAACGGGGGCTCGAAAAACAAGTAATTTCTGCTGGGCTGTTATCCTTTTTTTAGGTTCATTAGGATTCTTGTTGGTTGGAACCTCGAGTTATCTTGGT